TCTACTTCTTCACATCCATCGCGCAATGCATGCAGTTATTGATAGACAGAAAAATCATGGTATGCATTTTCGTGTACTAGCTAAAGCATTACGTATGTCTGGCGGAGATCATATTCACGCTGGTACAGTAGTGGGTAAACTGGAGGGGGAACGTGAGATGACTTTGGGTTTTGTTGATTTGTTACGTGATGATTATATTGAAAAAGATCGAAGTCGTGGTATTTTTTTCACTCAAGACTGGGTCTCTATGCCAGGTGTTATACCCGTGGCTTCAGGGGGTATTCATGTTTGGCATATGCCTGCCCTAACCGAAATCTTTGGAGATGATTCCGTACTACAGTTTGGTGGAGGAACTTTAGGGCACCCTTGGGGAAATGCACCCGGTGCAGTAGCTAATCGCGTGGCTTTAGAAGCATGCGTACAAGCTCGTAATGAGGGACGTGATCTTGCTCGTGAAGGTAATGATATTATTCGTGAAGCTAGCAAATGGAGCCCTGAGCTAGCCGCTGCTTGTGAAGTCTGGAAAGAGATCACATTCGATTTCGACCCAGTGGATAAGCCAGATATAGAGGCAAAATAAGCGCATATAATTCAGCAATTCCTTTTTGTTCTCCTAATTGATTGCAATGAAACTTGGCCCAATCTTTTCCTCAAAAAAAGAAAGATTGGGCCGAATCAAATAAAGAATAAACATCTTATACTAATCCTATACTAGAAACTATGAGGGTCTTTGTGTATTTGCATATATCTTTTCTATGTACAGACCTTACACGATATTACACGATATACAATATACAAGTATATACAAAATATAAAAATAAGAAGATAAAATCGAAGGAAGACTAAACAACTTATCTATTATTCTTTTATTTATTGTTAGAGCCATAGGCTGAAATCCTTGGGGTTGGATTGGTGAATCATTTTATATTCCTTAGTTTCAGGCCATAGATCAAGCCAAGGGAAGGATTTCTTCTACCCCTATCCTGTATATTGTCTTTTTCGTTCCCTGTTGTAATAGAAATTAATTTTCTTATTTGACTATATGACACGAGATTCTACGAGACGAGAATTTATTTTTAATTTATGGGAAGAAACAACTATGTATATTTTTTATAAGAATTGAAAGTTTGACATGAGAGAAACCTTTCTTTTTCTATTTTTTTTTGAGGAAAAGATTCTATCATAATATTGAAATGATTTACCGGATTCCTCAAAAAGAGAATCCTTTCTTTTCAAGACTCGCTCGTTTTTCATTAACATTGGATCATATGCTTTATTTGAATTCTGATGAGAAATAAAAAAAAAAAAAGAAATAGTAAAATGATTTTTTCTTCATCGAATGACTATTCATCTATTAGTATTAGGTTTTCATAAAATAGGGGCATAAAGAATCTATGAAAAAATATTGGTTCAATTCAATGTTGTCTAACAAGAAGTTAGAACATAAGTGTGGACTAAGTAAATCAATGGATAGTCTTGATGCTCTTGGACATACCAGTGGAAGTGAAGAAACTATTCGAAAGGATGCGAATAAAAAGATTCCTAGTTGGGACAGTTATAGTTTCAGTAATATTCATTATCTAAATTTTTTATTTGATAGCAGGAATCTTTGGAGTTTGATCTCTGATCATACTTTTTTAGTTAGAAATAGTAATGGTGACACTTATTCTGTATATTTTGATATTGACAATCAGATTTTTGATATTGACAATGCTAGTTCTTTTTTGAGTGAACTACCTAGTTATTTGAATAGTGGGTCTAATAGTAGTAATTACTACTATTATTATTATTCCATGTATGATACTCAATCTAATTGGAATAATCACATTAATAGTTGCATTGATAGTTATCTTCGCTTTGAAATCAGTCTTAATAATGACATTTACAGTGATATCGACAGTTACATTTCTAGTTTCATTTGTACGGAAAGTACAAGTAGTATTGAAAATGGAAATTCTAGTATCAAAACTAGTAGCAGTTATTTCAATAGAAGAGAAAAATATAATGATTTCGATCTAAATACAAAATACAAAAAGTTATGGGTTCAATGTGAGAATTGTTATGGATTAAATTATAAAAAATTTTTTAGTTCAAAAATGAATATTTGTGAATACTGCGGATATCATTTGAAAATGAGTAGTTCAGATAGAATTGAACTCTTTATAGATCCTGGCACTTGGGAACCTATGGATGAAGATATGGTCTCTATAGACCCCATTGAATTTCATTCAGAGGAGGAACCTTATATAGATCGCATTTCTTTTTATCAAAGAAAAACGGGTTTAACTGAAGCTGTTCAAACGGGCGTAGGTCAACTAAACAGTATTCCCATAGCAATTGGAGTTATGGATTTTCAGTTTATGGGAGGTAGTATGGGATCCGTAGTAGGTGAGAAAATCACCCGTTTGATCGAGTATGCTACTAATCGATCTCTACCTGTCATTATTGTGTGTGCTTCTGGAGGAGCACGCATGCAAGAAGGGAGTTTGAGCTTAATGCAAATGGCTAAAATATCTTCTGCTTCATATGATTATCAATCAAATAAAAAGTTATTTTATGTATCAATCCTTACATCTCCTACAACTGGCGGAGTTACAGCAAGTTTTGGTATGTTGGGAGATATCATTATTGCTGAACCTAATGCCTACATTGCGTTTGCGGGTAAAAGAGTAATTGAACAAACATTGAAAAAGACAGTACCCGACGGTTCACAAGCGGCTGAGTATTTATTCCATAAGGGCTTATTCGACTCAATTGTACCACGTAATCTTTTAAAAGGTGTTCTTAATGAGTTATTTCAGCTACACGGTTTCCTTCCCTTGAATCAAGATTCAAAAAAAAAATTTCAAAAAGATTGAAATTCTTTATTTTCAAATGAAAGTATAACATTAGCTTCAGTTATTTTTATTTGTAGCGAATACGCATTTAGTTCATTATAATGAAAAAAACAAAACTAAGAAGATGGTTTTTTCTTTGGAGACATCAGTTATAAGTGTAGTAAGAGTCAGAAGTTTTGGATAATGACTTTTTGGCCCGGATCCTTTTTTTATTCTATCTCTCTTCCTGATTAGAAATAAGCATCCCTCTATCGACAAGATAAAAAAGAATTTTTTTCTCCTTCCGAGAAATTAGGGAAATAAAATGATTTTTTCCGTTCTTTTGACATATTCATTATTCATATATAGAACAACGAAAAAGAGATAAAAAAATATATCGAAAAAATGAAAAGAAAATACTAAAAAAAAAGAAATCTCAAATCAAATAAAGAAAATAGAAATATTCAAATAACAAATAAGAAGAATATAGAAGTTCTTTTTATTTAGTGAGAACCCCCGGTTTTTCACTAGGAATCCCTGTTTGTTGGATAAGATTGGTTAAAATCGGAAACTCATAAGAAACTCTTTTCTATCTTTACCTTTCAAAACACCTTAAAAAAGGTGTTTTGAAAGGTAAAGATAGAAAGACGATGAAGATAAGAATGGGATAAGAAGAATCCAATTTATTAAAGGGGATTCTCATACATATTCGTGTCGAAAGAGGAATAGGTATACTTCATTGAGTTCTACATTCGTTATTGATTCTTAAATACTTCATATTTCTTAATATTCTTTCTAATTTCTTTTTAATAGATTCATATTAATAATGAATAGATAGACTTATTAGAATATATCTTTATAATTAAAATTATAATTAAAATTTATAAAAGGTACAAATATGAAATTGAGGTACCCATTCTATGATAGATTTGAACTTTCCCTCTATTTTTGTTCCTTTAGTGGGCCTAGTCTTTCCGGCAATCGCAATGGCTTCTTTATCTCTTTATGTCCAAAGAAATAAGATTGTCTAAATACGATGAAATCTCATCAATTTATTTCAACACTGGATCATCATACAGATACTTTTTTTAATGTAATATGGTAGGATATATGATATTTGGCCTTTCCGAAAACAAATGAAAGAGTTGTTTTGTTATGTATGCCGATGCATAATATACGGCATTAATGCATGTATATGCGGTTATAGCTTAATCAATTAAATGATGAAATTCAAAATGATCAGTAAATCTTTTTTGAAAAATCTTTTAAATAGAAACTCAATGTATCTAACCAATTATTCCTAATGTTTCCTGTTGGAATGTTGCTAGTTGATGAAAGTTACTTCGGGATCAAGCAATAAAAGTCAAGTCAAATCCATTTGGGTTATTCTCTCAATTCCAATTGAATGCAACTGGATCTAGTATAGTATGAACTGGCGATCAGAACATATATGGATAGAACTTATAACGGGGTCTCGAAAAACAAGTAATTTTTGCTGGGCCTGTATCCTTTTTTTAGGTTCACTAGGATTCTTAGTGGTTGGAACTTCCAGTTATCTTGGTAAAAATCTGATATCCGTATTTCCGTCTCAGCAAATCCTTTTTTTTCCACAAGGGATCGTGATGTCTTTCTATGGGATCGCAGGTCTATTCATTAGTTCTTATTTGTGGTGCACAATTTCATGGAATGTAGGTAGTGGTTATGACCGATTCGATAGAAAAGAAGGGATAATATCCCTTTTTCGTTGGGGATTTCCTGGAAGAAATCGTCGCATCTTCCTTCGTTTCTTTCTGAAAGATATCCAATCAATCAGAATGGAGGTGAGAGAGGGTCTTTTTCCTCGTCGTGTCCTTTATATGGAAATCAAGGGTCAAGGAGCCATTCCCTTGACCCGTACTGATGAGGATTTGACTCCACGAGAAATTGAACAAAAAGCTGCCGAATTGGCCTATTTCTTGCGCGTACCCATTGAAGTCTTTTGAAATGAACTGAAGAATAAATCTCAGCATGAGAGAAGGAACTTAATACATTTCAAAAGTGGGAAGACGTATATGGAACAATAACTATTTTGTATACGCATACACATGGTGTCTGGCTTCACTCTTTAGACTAGTAAAAGAAAGGTCTAATAAGTAATAAGTAAATAAGTATAGATTCATCAAATATCCTAGCATGTCTTTTGTTTTCGTAAAACATATAATTCCTCTTTCTTTTTAGGCCTTTGAATTGATACCCTATCCCCCTATCCCTGCGCTGCGGTTAGACAGTGAAATCTTTCAAATTCGAAATGGAAATAAAAGAATTAAAGAATCTGGTAGGGTTCGTCTTTCAATCCAAATTTTCTTTGTTAGTTCAAATGGGTTTTCGAGTCTTCATTGAAAGGAATAAATGAAAAGAAAATTGGTTACAATTTTCCTAATTGTGATCTCTGGAATATGGAAAGAATATTGACTTTTTTTCATTCGAAAAGAGCCTTTCTTGTATGTTCTATTCTAGATCCAAAGACTCAATTCTTACACAAAAACAAAAAAAGGAAAAGATTCATAGGTTTGATACCTTATTCTTGTTAGAGTTATAGGCTCTTGTTATATAATTAGTACTTCATAGAAATCTCAGATAGAATCGACCAATGAAACAGGTTCATTAACAATTCACATCACGGATACAGAATGAAAAAAAAGAAAGCATTGGCTTCCCTCCCATATCTTGTGTCTATAATCTTTTTGCCCTGGTGGGTTTCTATCTCATTTAAGAAATGTCTAGAAACTTGGGTTATTAATTGGTGGAATACTAGGCAATCCGAAATCCCTTTGAATGATATTCAAGAGAAAAATGTTCTAGAAAAATTTATTGAATTAGAAGAACTATTCCTGTTGGACGAGATGATAAAGGAGTACTCGGAGACACATATGCAAAGGCTTCGTATAGGAATGCACAAGGAAACAATACAATTGGTCCAAAGACAAAATGAATCTCATTTCCATATCATTTTGCATTTCTCTACAAATCTAATCTGTTTCGCTATTCTAAGTGGTTATTTTTTTCTGGGTAATGAAGAACTTTTCATTTTAAATTCATGGATTCAGGAATTTCTCTATAACTTAAGTGATACAATCAAAGCTTTTTCAATTCTTTTAGTTACTGATTTATGGATCGGATTTCACTCGACCCATGGTTGGGAACTAATGATTGGTTCGATCTACAATGATTTTGGATTGGCTCAGAATGATCAGATTATATCTGGTCTTGTTTCCACTTTTCCAGTGATTCTAGATACAATTGTGAAATATTGGATCTTCCATTTTTTAAATCGTGTATCTCCTTCGCTTGTAGTAATTTATCATTCAATGAATGAATAATTCATTAGATCTTTTGATATCAATAAAATCAGAACCTTTCTTTGTGTATAAAGAAATCATTTTTCATCTTACTTATTCTTTATACTTCTACCTTTTCAATTCAAGGTATTCATACTATATTCTACTAGTACAATTCTTTTAGTATAATCAATACAATGGCAAACTTGTGGATAGGGAATTCTACTAGCTACCTATCAAATTTATTGTAGAAATTCCGGGGATCAATGATTGGACCATGCAAAATAGAAATACTTTTTCTTGGGTAAAAGAACAGATGACTCGATCCATTTATGTATCAATCATGATATATGTAATAACTCGAACATCTATTTCAAATGCATATCCCATTTTTGCGCAGCAGGTTTATGAAAATCCACGAGAAGCAACTGGTCGAATTGTATGTGCCAATTGCCATTTAGCTAATAAGCCCGTGGATATTGAAGTTCCGCAAGCTGTACTTCCTGATACTGTATTTGAAGCAGTTGTTCGAATTCCTTATGATATGCAACTGAAACAAGTTCTTGCTAATGGTAAAAAAGGGGCTTTGAATGTAGGAGCTGTTCTTATTTTACCCGAGGGATTCGAATTAGCCCCACCCGATCGTATTTCTCCCGAAATGAAAGAAAAGATGGGCAATCTTTCTTTTCAGTTTTATCGTCCTAATAAAAGAAATATTCTTGTGATAGGTCCTGTTCCCGGTCAGAAATATAGTGAAATCGTCTTTCCTATTCTTTCCCCCGACCCTGCTACGAAAAAAGACGTTCATTTCTTAAAATATCCCATATATGTAGGTGGGAACAGAGGGAGGGGTCAGATTTATCCTGATGGTAGCAAGAGTAACAATACAGTTTATAATGCTACATCTGCTGGTATAGTAAGCAGAATAGCACGTAAAGAAAAAGGGGGATATGAAATAACCATAGTTGATGCATCAGAAGGACGTCAAGTGGTTGATATTATACCTCCAGGACCAGAACTTCTTGTTTCAGAAGGTGAATCCATCAAGCTTGATCAACCATTAACAAGTAATCCAAATGTAGGAGGTTTTGGTCAGGGAGACACAGAAATAGTGCTTCAAGATCCATTACGAGTCCAAGGCCTTCTGTTCTTCTTGGCATCTGTGATTTTGGCACAAATCTTTTTGGTTCTGAAAAAGAAACAGTTTGAAAAGGTTCAGTTGTACGAAATGAATTTCTAGATCTATAGATTCCTTAAAAGAAAGTTGGTAAAAGTGCCAAATTCTTGTTGATTGATAGACTGATATATGATTCAAAAAATTCTATAAGTCTTTTCTTTGTTTTTTTTAGACTCTTTTACTCTTTTTC